GTCCCCAATAATTAATTCTCGCTGACCGCGTCCTATAGGGATCATCGAATCAATAGCAATAAGTCCCGTTTGAAGAGGCTCATATACGGAACGTCTCGAAATAATACCTGGAGCAGGAGATTCGATTAACCGAGATTCAGAAGCTGAAATTTCACCTCTCCCATCAATGGGTTTAGCCAGAGCATTTATAACACGACCCAAATAAGCCTCGCTAACGGGTATCTGAGCAATTCTTCCTGTTGCTTTTACAGAACTTCCCTCTTGTATCATCAAACCGTCACCCATTAATACAACGCCAACATTATTTGATTCCAAATTCAGAGCAATGCCTATTGTACCCTCTTCAAATTCTACTAATTCCCCTGCCATTACTTCATCAAGACCATGAATACGAGCAATGCCGTCGCCTACCTGAAGTACTGTGCCGGTATTCACAATCTTGACTTCTCTATTATATTGTTCAATACGTTCACGGATAATATTACTAATTTCGTCGGCTCGAATGGTTACCATTAGTGTCTCTTAATTCTTTTTCGGAAACAAAGAAAAAAAAAAAAAAAAAAAAATAATGCCTACAGTAGAAGGGCTAATCAGTTACTTCTTTCATGGCCCCGAGCATGCCAATATTAGCACCGATGGTGCGTAAATGTAACTCGCTGTTTGAACAACTATTCAGAGTTCCTAGAGCTCCTTGTAAGGCTTGTTGGAAAACCCGTTGTCGCACCTGATTAATTGCTCTTTGTTGTTCAAAATGAATGGTTTCATTTTTGTAATTTTCTAATCGTTCCAAATTCTCATAAGTGGCATTAATCAAATTCGATTTTTCTCGTTCTATCTCAGAGTATCCATTCACTCGAAACTCATCTGCTTCTATTTCCACTTTCCGTAAGCGAGCCCGGGCTTTTTCGAGCTGCTCAATGGCTCCTTCACGTAGTTCTTCTGAATTTCGAATAGTACTCAAGATCCTCTGTTTTCGATTATCTAATAAATCACTTAATGAAAGTAGATTATCTTCCCATTCATTTCACAACTTCACTTCCATGATCTCTTCCCGAACCAAACATGAATCTTTCGATTCATTTGGCTCTCACACTCAGTTACTTAATGGGTCATTCCATCTATTTTAATGTAATGAGCCTACCCTCTCTTCTCTGTTCGTATTCCAAGATATCAAAACCGATACGAGACCAGAATATTCGGAGGACTCTTCCGACCCGACAAAAAATCTGTCATTGCCAGCAAAGTTGTTTCTTTTTTTTTTTTTTGTTTTCTTCAAATCCAAAAAATTCTTCTTATTTTAGACATAGGTCATCGATTCAACATTGGATAAAAAAGGGCGAGACACCCATTTTTACAGTAAATGGTTCAAATCATTTTATCGATATGAGTGTTCTATATCGGATAAATTGCCAACTATTCATTTTTTCGAAACCATCTCCGTACTAACGTAGTGGTAGAAAGAGTACCATGTTGTGCCTGGACTTCAAACGGTTTCGCTTTAACCATGTTAAAGGTCCCACATTATTGGCTGATAGAGAATCAAAGTTGATTTACCAATAAGTTACGAAATGCTATGGTTCTTACATATGATTTCTTAATTTATTCAGAAGTAATTCGTCGAGATCGTGCACCTTTCTTTCCTATTTATAACTTTCCCATTCAAAAAAAAAAAAAAAAAGGAAAGTGCAGCCGGTTGGATCCAGCCTATTCTTGAAATACACAACTCGCACACACTCCCTTTCCAAAAAAGATCAATACACCAAGCACTACACTTAGATTTATTAGATTTGTTGCTAAAATATCGGTATTAAACCCGAAACTCCCAGCGGATGGCCAGTGACCAAAGGAAACGAAAGAATCGGTTACATCTCTCATATGCTTTTCTCTTATAGATAGGACCAACAAAATGGAACAGAGTTCTTTTTGTATCACTTCGCCCCCTTTGTTTTGGATTGATTTCTTTTTATTAATTTCCCTATTATAAATATGAATAGATTCATTTTAATAAATATTTTTCTTTATTATTATTTCCACGGAAATTCTCAATAATCTATTTATTTAGTCCCAGGTTTCATGTCAATTACGAAATACCTCGTTTGTTGCAACACTTCCTAAAAGTCAAAAAGAGTTTCCATTAAGAACGGAAGGGAAGAAAGCAAGTGGGTCTGCTATGCTAATTCCTCATCCTCAAATCACTCCATCCCCGGGGGTATTGTCTCAACGAAGAAGTGATTGTAGGAGTGAAGTTTGGATATAATTCGGCAAGGCAAGCCCGCGGCAATAAAATAGGAAAAGAAAATAAGTATTTATTTTTCACATTTATAGGATTAAACAAAAGGATTCGCAAATAAAAGCGCTAATGCCACGACCAGTCCGTAAATCGTTAAAGCTTCCATAAAAGCCAGACTAAGCAATAAAGTACCTCGTATTTTACCCTCTGCTTCTGGCTGTCTCGCGATACCTTCTACGGCTTGGCCCGCAGCAGTACCTTGACCAACTCCAGGTCCAATAGAAGCAAGTCCCACAGCCAATCCAGCAGCAATAACGGAAGCGGCAGAAATCAATGGATTCATATTAAGTTCCTCGCACCAAAAAAAAGAAATGGTTAATGATACAATCAACCGATGAATTATTACTTCATTATTCCATCACTTAAGATCTATCCGAAAAAAAAAAAGAACTAAGAACTCTGAATTGAAATAATAATATTACTGAATCATCAGAGCTACTTCGATATCTCGTTTTTAGTTCCTATCCGTGGAGTCTTTGTAAATCTATACGGTTCCAGTTCTTCCATTTCTTTGTTCCGAACCATTCCATTCTTTCAATTCTTCGCTCTTTCTCTTCTATATGCATGCTTGACTTCATTTGTTTATTCATTCAATCCACAGTCACAGATAAAACGGAAGGGCTTGCATTGGAATCCGTCTAAATTCAGTGGGATGGGAAATAATATATATGGATAGCCCATATATAACTAGTGAATATCTAATATCACATATACATTGTTTCTTTAATAACGTAAACCATCCGTATCTTCTATTGAACCGGATTCTAGAATCATTCTTCGAAACATATACAGGGATTGGCTTAGAGCCCTTACATATACCCAGCTCGACCCCCCTTACTTTTTTTTAATTCTCTAATATCATACATTTTTTTTTCTCCTATTCTAGATCGTATATACCGGTATGAGTTGGGATAAGCTTTTTTTTAAGACCATTTCGGAAGCTAGTCAATGATGACCCTCCATGGATTCACCTATATAAGCTGCGGCTAAAGTTGCAAAAATAAGAGCCTGAATCCCGCTTGTGAATAATCCAAGGAACATGACAGGTATAGGAACCACCGAAGGTACTAAAGAAACAAGAACAACAACTACTAATTCATCCGCTAATATATTCCCGAAAAGTCGAAAACTAAGTGATAAGGGTTTTGTGAAATCTTCTAGGATGTTAATTGGTAAAAGTATTGGAGTTGGTTGAATGTATTTACCGAAATAACCCAATCCTTTTTTGGTAAGACCCGCATAGAAATATGCCACTGACGTAGGTAAAGCTAAAGCAACAGTAGTATTTATATCATTCGTGGGTGCAGCTAACTCTCCATGCGGTAACTGTATGATTTTCCGGGGTAAAAGGGCACCTGACCAGTTAGAAACAAAAATAAATAGGAACATAGTTCCAATAAAGGGAACCCAAGGACCATATTCTTCTCCAATCTGAGTTTTGCTCAAGTCTCGAATGAATTCGAGGACATATTCGAAGAAATTCTGACCGTCGGTTGGAATGGTTTGTGGATTCCGAACAGCTATAGTGGCTGAACCTAATAAGATAGCAATTACAACCCAAGAAGTGATAAGTACTTGGGCATGGACTTGGAAACCCCCTATTTGCCAATAAAAATGTTGGCCTACTTCCACATCGGATATATCGTATAACACTTTTAGTGAGTTGATGGAACAGGGTAAAACATTCATATTGCCCTCTGACATAAATAGAACTTAAAAGGGAATTATTTTGATTCAGCCATCTCGTATCTCTTTCTCAACTCGTCTACTTTGAATCAATCGTATATTTCGGATCCCAAGTGATCACATAATATCCCCAGTGATTTTGATCTCTTTTTTGAGACTCAAGGATAGTAACCGATTCAATCAATTTATGGAGTTTCCAAAGTCATTGACTTATCCTATTATTAATCAACAATTTCTTATATAGCTAGAACCGCCCTCACAAATTGCGGATACTAATTTGTTAAGAATCAATCGGATTGAAGCTATAGCGTCATCGTTCGCTGGAATCGGAATATTTGCGAGATCCGGGTCACAATTTGTATCGATTAAACAAATTGTTGGAATCCCCAAAGTGAGACATTCCCGAAGAGCCGTATATTCTTCTTGCTGATCAATGATGATTACAATATCGGGTAACCCCGTCATATATTTGATCCCGCCCAGATAGGTTTGCAAGTGAGATAATTGCCTCTTCAACATTGCTACATCTCTTTTCGGGAGACAGTTGAGTTTCCCCGTATTTTGTTCCGCTCTCAAGTTCCTGAACCTATGAAGTCTCATTTCTGTAGTGGACCAATTCGTTAACATACCACCGAGCCATTTTTTATTAACATAATGACACCGAGCCCTTATTGCAGCTGATGCTACTAAATTGGCTGCTTTATTTTTGGTACCAACTATTAAGAAGTGTTTTCCTATACTTGCTGCATCAAAAACTAAATCGCAGGCTTCTGACAAAAAACGAGCAGTTCGAGTAAGATTTGTAATATGAATACCTTTACGCTTTGAAGAGATGTAAGGTGCCATTCTAGGATTCCATTTCCTAGTACCATGGCCAAAATGAACTCCTGCTTTCATCATCTCTTCAAAATTCATGTTCCAATATCTTCTTGTCATTTCTCCCCACATTTTCTCTCTTTTTTTTTTTTTATTTAAGAGGTACCTGAAATAAATAATTGTTCCGACGGAACCTTCTACCGGAGAT